GTTCTTGTAGCTTATAAAAAGCATGACACTGAAGATGTCAAGATGGCTGCCACACACACCCAAGAACAAAAGACTTAGTCCTAACCTTACTGTTAGTTTTTGCTAGGTATATACATGCAAGTATCCGCGCTCCAGTGTAGAAGCCCTGGACACCTTAACTAGGTAGATAGGAGCGGGTATCAGGCTCACCACCACCGTAGCCCAAAACGCCTTGCAATTGCCACACCCCCACGGGTATTCAGCAGTAGTTAATATTAAGCAATGAGTGTAAACTTGACTTAGCCATAGCAAATCTAGGGTTGGTAAATCCTGTGCCAGCCACCGCGGTCATACAGGAGACCCAAATTAACTTTATAACGGCGTAAAGAGTGGTCACATGCTATCCAAGTAGCTAAGATTAAAAAGCAACTGAGCTGTCACAAGCCCAAGATGCCAATAAGGCCTCCCTCCAAAGAAGATCTTAGGACAACGATTAATTGAATACCACGAAAGCCAGGGCCCAAACTGGGATTAGATACCCCACTATGCCTGGCCCTAAATCTTGATGCTTACACCTACTAAAGCATCCGCCCGAGAACTACGAGCACTAACGCTTAAAACTCTAAGGACTTGGCGGTGCCCCAAACCCACCTAGAGGAGCCTGTTCTGTAATCGATGATCCACGATATACCTGACCATTCCTTGCCAAAACAGCCTACATACCGCCGTCGCCAGTTCACCTCCCCTGAAAGCCTAACAGTGAGCGCAACAGCCCAACCACGCTAACAAGACAGGTCAAGGTATAGCCTATGGAATGGAAGCAATGGGCTACATTTTCTAGATTAGAACATAACGGCAAAGGGGTATGAAACAACCCCTGGAAGGCGGATTTAGCAGTAAAGTGGGACAATCGAGCCCTCTTTAAGCCGGCCCTGGGGCACGTACACACCGCCCGTCACCCTCCTCGCAGGCGACCCCCCCCCCCCCATAAATTAATAAGCTATCCAGCCAAAGATGAGGTAAGTCGTAACAAGGTAAGTGTACCGGAAGGTGTACTTAGACTACCAAGACGTAGCTTAAATCAAAGCATTCAGCTTACACCTGAAAAATGTCTGCTAACCCCAGATCGTCTTGATGCCAAACTCTAGCCCAAACGACATGACCTGGAATAACAAAGCTACTCCCCATAACCCAACTAAAGCATTTACTAGTCCCAGTATAGGCGATAGAAAAGACACCATTGGCGCGATAGAGACCACGTACCGTAAGGGAAGGATGAAATAGCAGTGAAACCTAAGCTAAAAACAGCAAAGATCAGCCCTTGTACCTTTTGCATCATGGTCTAGCAAGAAAAACCAAGCAAAATGAATTTAAGTTTGCCATCCCGAAACCTAAGCGAGCTACTTACGAGCAGCTATTATTGAGCGAACCCGTCTCTGTGGCAAAAGAGTGGGATGACTTGTTAGTAGTGGTGAAAAGCCAATCGAGCTGGGTGATAGCTGGTTGCCTGTGAAACGAATCTAAGTTCACTCTTAATTCTTCTCCAAGGAAAACCCACGAACCCTAATGAAGCGAATTAAGGGCTATTTAAAGGAGGTACAGCTCCTTTAAAAAAGAATACAATCTCTACGAGCGGATAAGTACCAACCCCAAACCATACTGTGGGCCCTCAAGCAGCCATCAACAAAGAGTGCGTTAAAGCTCTGCATTACAAAAATATAAGAACTTTATGACTCCCTCCTCATTAACAGGCTAACCTATATACAAATAGGAGAATTAATGCTAGAATGAGTAACCAGGGTCCTCCCTCTACGACGCAAGCTTACATCCACACATTATTAACAAATCCCCAATATACGACCAATCAAACAAGCACAGTATTAAGCACATTGTTAACCCGACAGAGGAGCGTCCATTAAGAAAGATTAAAACCTGTAAAAGGAACTAGGCAAACCCGTCAAGGCCCGACTGTTTACCAAAAACATAGCCTTCAGCAAACCCAAAACAAGTATTGAAGGTGATGCCTGCCCGGTGACTCACGTTCAACGGCCGCGGTATCCTAACCGTGCAAAGGTAGCGCAATCAATTGTCCCATAAATCGAGACTAGTATGAATGGCTAAACGAGGTCTTAACTGTCTCTTACAGGCAATCGGTGAAATTGATCTCCCTGTACAAAAGCAGGGATAAACCCATAAGACGAGAAGACCCTGTGGAACTTTAAAACCAGCAACCACCTTAAAACACATATCCACCCACCGGGTTCACTGACACATAAGACACTGGTCTGCGTTTTTCGGTTGGGGCGACCTTGGAGCAAAACAAAACCTCCAAAAACTGGACCACACCTCTAGACCAAGAGCAACCTCTCAACGTGCTAATAGTACCCAGACCCAATATAATTGATCAATGGACCAAGCTACCCCAGGGATAACAGCGCAATCTCCTCCGAGAGTCCGTATCGACGGGGAGGTTTACGACCTCGATGTTGGATCAGGACATCCTAGTGGTGCAGCCGCTACTAAGGGTTCGTTTGTTCAACGATTAACAGTCCTACGTGATCTGAGTTCAGACCGGAGTAATCCAGGTCGGTTTCTATCTATGATGAACTCTTCCCAGTACGAAAGGATAGGAAAAGTGAGGCCAATACCACAAGCAAGCCTTCGCCTTAAGTAATGAAGCCATCTAAATTACAAAAGGCTATCAGACCACACCACGTCCAAGAAAAGGACCAGCTAGCGTGGCAGAGCTCGGAAAATGCAAAAGGCTTAAGTCCTTTAACTCAGAGGTTCAAATCCTCTCCCTAGCTTAACCCAACTCCCCATGACAAACCACCCTCTCCTAATCAACCTAATCATAGCCCTCTCCTACGCCCTGCCAATTTTAATTGCAGTAGCCTTTCTCACACTAGTAGAGCGCAAAATCCTAAGTTACATACAAGGCCGAAAAGGCCCAAACATTGTTGGCCCCTTTGGCCTCCTACAGCCCCTAGCAGACGGCGTGAAACTATTCATTAAAGAGCCTGTCCGACCATCAGCATCCTCCCCAATCTTATTCATTGCAACCCCAATACTAGCCCTACTCCTAGCAATCTCAATCTGAACCCCACTACCCCTTCCATTCTCCTTAGCAGACCTTAACCTAGGGCTGCTGTTCCTGCTAGCCATGTCAAGCCTAGCAGTATACTCCATCCTATGATCAGGCTGGGCCTCCAACTCAAAATATGCCTTAATTGGTGCGCTACGGGCAGTAGCCCAAACAATCTCGTACGAAGTTACCCTAGCCATTATCCTCCTCTCTGTTATCCTTCTCAGTGGCAACTACACTCTAAACACCCTCGCAACCACTCAAGAACCCCTGTACCTCATTTTCTCATGCTGACCCCTTGCCATAATATGATACGTCTCTACACTCGCCGAGACTAACCGTGCCCCCTTCGATCTAACAGAGGGAGAGTCAGAGCTAGTGTCCGGATTCAATGTAGAGTACGCAGCAGGTCCCTTTGCCCTTTTCTTTCTAGCCGAGTATGCCAATATCATACTCATGAACACATTGACTACAATCCTATTCTTCAATCCAAGCTTCCTCGATCCCCCCCAAGAGTTATTCCCCGTCATCCTAGCCACAAAAGTCCTGCTCTTATCAGCAGGGTTTCTATGAATTCGTGCTTCATACCCACGATTCCGATATGACCAACTAATGCATTTACTATGAAAAAACTTCCTACCACTCTCACTCGCCCTGTGCCTCTGACACATCAGCATACCAATCTGTTTTGCGGGCCTGCCTCCTTATCTAAGATTTTACTGGAAATGTGCCTGAAGACTAAGGGTCACTATGATAAAGTGAACATGGAGGTATACCAACCCTCTCATTTCCTTCTATTTAGAAAGGCAGGAGTCGAACCTACACTAGAGGAATCAAAATCCTCCATACTTCCTTTATATTACTTTCTAGTAGGGTAAGCTAAATAAGCTATCGGGCCCATACCCCGAAAATGATGGTTCGACCCCTTCCCCTGCTAATGAGCCCTTTAGCAAACCTGATCTTCATCACTAGCCTGTTCCTAGGGACAACCATCACCATCTCAAGCAACCACTGAGTAATGGCTTGAGCTGGCCTTGAGATTAACACACTCGCCATTCTTCCCCTCATTTCAAAATCCCACCACCCCCGATCTATCGAAGCCGCCACTAAATACTTCCTAACCCAAGCAGCTGCTTCAGCCCTTGTTCTATTCTCCAGCATAACCAATGCGTGACAAACTGGACAATGAGACATCACCCAGCTCACCCACCCAACATCTTGCCTAATCCTCACCTCAGCAATCGCAATAAAACTAGGGCTAGTGCCATTCCACTTCTGATTCCCAGAAGTACTCCAAGGTTCCCCCCTCACTACCGGCCTCCTTCTGTCTACAATCATAAAACTCCCTCCAATAACACTACTCTACATAACCTCACCCTCACTAAACCCGACCCTATTAACCACCTTAGCAATCCTCTCAGCTGCCCTAGGAGGGTGAATAGGCCTCAACCAGACACAAATCCGGAAAATTTTAGCCTTCTCTTCCATCTCCCACCTAGGCTGAATAGCAGTCATCCTGGTCTATAACCCTAAACTCACCCTCCTTAACTTCTACCTGTATGCCATAATAACCACAGCCATTTTCCTAGCCCTAAACACAATTAAAGTACTAAAACTATCCACCCTGATAACAGCATGAACTAAAACCCCATCCCTAAATGCAATACTACTCTTAACCCTGCTTTCCCTTGCAGGACTCCCCCCTCTAACAGGATTCCTACCCAAATGACTCATTATCCAAGAATTAACTAAGCAAGACATGGCTCCAACAGCCGTACTTATCTCCCTCCTCTCCCTGCTAAGCCTATTCTTCTACCTCCGTCTTGCATATTGCACAACAATCACACTCCCTCCGCACACCACAAACCACATAAAACAATGGCGTACCAACAAACCAACCAACATCACAATTGCCATCCTAACTACCATGTCCGTCATGATCCTTCCCATCTCCCCTATAATTCTTACTATCACTTAAGAAACTTAGGATTACTTAAACCGAAGGCCTTCAAAGCCTTAAACAAGAGTTAAACCCTCTTAGTTTCTGCTAAAGTCCGCAGGATATTACCCTACATCCCCTGAATGCAACTCAGGTACTTTAATTAAGCTAGGACCTCCAAGCTCACTAGGCAGATGGGCTTCGATCCCATGACTCTATAGTTAACAGCTATATGCCCAAACCAACAGGCCTCTGCCTAAGACTCCGGCGCACATTCAATGCACATCAATGAGCTTGCAACTCACCATGAACTTCACTACAGAGCCGATAAGAAGAGGAATTGAACCTCTGTAAAAAGGACTACAGCCTAACGCTTATACACTCAGCCATCTTACCTATGACATTTATCACCCGATGACTATTCTCCACAAACCACAAAGACATTGGAACCCTGTACCTAATTTTCGGCGCATGAGCCGGAATAGTAGGTACTGCCCTAAGTCTCCTTATCCGAGCAGAACTGGGCCAACCCGGTGCCCTCCTAGGAGATGACCAAGTCTACAACGTAATCGTCACAGCCCATGCTTTTGTAATAATCTTCTTCATAGTTATGCCAATTATGATCGGAGGATTCGGAAACTGACTAGTCCCCCTAATAATTGGAGCCCCAGACATAGCATTCCCACGAATAAACAACATAAGCTTCTGACTACTTCCCCCATCCTTCCTACTCCTCCTGGCATCCTCCACAGTAGAAGCAGGCGTCGGCACAGGCTGAACAGTGTACCCCCCACTAGCCGGTAACCTGGCCCACGCCGGAGCCTCAGTTGATCTTGCAATCTTCTCCCTACATCTAGCTGGTATCTCCTCAATCCTAGGGGCAATCAACTTTATTACAACAGCTGTCAACATAAAACCCCCTGCACTATCACAATACCAAACCCCCCTATTCGTTTGATCAGTACTAATCACCGCAGTACTACTCCTACTCTCCCTCCCAGTCCTAGCCGCAGGAATCACAATGCTCCTCACAGACCGTAACCTTAACACTACATTCTTCGACCCCGCGGGAGGAGGAGATCCCGTTCTATACCAACACCTCTTCTGATTCTTCGGCCACCCAGAAGTATACATCCTAATTCTCCCAGGATTCGGAATCATCTCCCACGTCGTAACATACTACTCTGGTAAAAAAGAACCGTTCGGCTACATAGGAATAGTGTGAGCCATACTATCCATTGGATTCCTAGGCTTCATTGTCTGAGCACACCACATATTTACCGTAGGAATAGACGTAGACACCCGAGCATACTTTACATCTGCCACTATAATCATTGCCATCCCGACTGGCATTAAAGTATTCAGCTGACTAGCCACCCTACACGGAGGCACAATTAAATGAGACCCCCCAATGCTATGAGCCCTAGGCTTTATCTTCTTATTCACTATCGGGGGACTAACAGGAATCATCCTAGCAAACTCTTCACTAGACATCGCCCTACACGACACCTACTACGTAGTAGCCCACTTCCACTACGTACTCTCCATAGGAGCAGTATTCGCAATCCTAGCAGGCTTCACCCACTGATTCCCCCTATTCACCGGATACACCCTCCACTCAACTTGAGCTAAAGTGCACTTTGGCGTAATATTCGTAGGGGTAAACCTAACTTTCTTCCCCCAACACTTCCTAGGCCTAGCTGGCATGCCCCGACGATACTCAGACTACCCAGACGCCTACACACTGTGAAACACAATCTCTTCAGTAGGATCCCTCATCTCCCTAACAGCCGTAATCATACTAGTCTTCATCATCTGAGAGGCCTTCGCATCAAAACGTAAAGTCTCACAACCAGAACTAACAAGCACCAACGTCGAATGAATCCACGGCTGCCCACCCCCATTCCACACCTTCGAAGAACCCGCCTTTGTCCAAGTCCAAGAAAGGAAGGAGTCGAACCCCCATATGTTGGTTTCAAGCCAACCGCATAGACCACTTATGCTTCTTTCTCATAAAGAGATGTTAGTAAAACAATTACATAGCCTTGTCAAGACTAAATTGCAGGTGAAAACCCAGCACATCTCCACTCAAACATGGCCAACCACTCACAACTCAACTTCCAAGACGCTTCCTCACCTATTATAGAAGAACTAATAGGATTCCACGACCACGCTCTAATGGTCGCATTGGCAATCTGCTGCCTAGTCCTCTACCTACTAACCCACATAATCACAGGAAAACTATCATCAAACACAGTTAACGCCCAGGTAATTGAAATTGTCTGAACGATCCTACCAGCCATAGTCCTAATTACGCTTGCCCTACCCTCACTACGAATTCTCTACATAATAGACGAGATCAACGAGCCCGACTTAACCTTAAAAGCCATCGGCCACCAATGATACTGAACCTACGAATACACAGACCTCAAAGAACTAACATTCGACTCCTACATAATCCCAACAGCAGACTTACCCTTAGGGCACTTCCGACTACTAGAAGTCGACCACCGTGTCATCGTCCCTATAAGCTCTACCGTCCGAGTAATCGTTACCGCCGACGACGTCCTTCACTCATGAGCTGTCCCCAGCCTAGGCGTAAAAACCGACGCAATCCCAGGACGCCTGAACCAAACCTCCTTCCTTGCTTCCCGACCAGGCGTCTTCTACGGACAGTGCTCAGAAATCTGCGGAGCCAACCACAGCTTCATGCCAATCGTAGTAGAATCCACTCCACTCGCCAACTTCGAAAGCTGATCTTCCCTAAGCCCATCCTAATCATTAAGAAGCTATGAATCAGCATTAGCCTTTTAAGCTAAAGAAAGAGGGGATCCCCTCCTTAATGGTATGCCTCAACTAAATCCTAGTCCCTGATTTTTTATCATGATCACTTCGTGGCTCACCTTCTCTTTAATTATCCAACCCAAAATCCTATCCTTCGTGTCAACAAACCCACCCTCTAACAAACCCCCCGTAGCTCCAAGCACCACCCCCTGAACCTGACCATGAACATAGCCTTCTTCGATCAATTCTCAAGCCCATCCTTTCTAGGAATCCCACTAATCCTCATCTCAATAACATTCCCAGCCCTCCTACTGCCATCTCTGGACAACCGATGGATCACCAACCGACTCTCAACCCTTCAACTATGATTCATCAACTTAGTCACAAAGCAACTAATAATGCCCCTAGACAAAAAAGGTCATAAATGAGCCCTAATCCTAACATCCCTAATAATCTTCCTCCTACTCATCAACCTCCTAGGCCTGCTACCATACACATTCACCCCAACCACCCAATTATCCATAAACTTAGCCCTAGCCTTCCCCCTATGGCTAGCCACCCTCCTAACAGGACTGCGAAATCAGCCCTCTATCTCACTAGGCCACCTACTACCGGAAGGTACCCCCACCCCACTTATCCCCGCCCTCATCCTAATCGAAACAACAAGCCTACTCATTCGCCCATTGGCACTGGGCGTGCGTCTAACAGCCAACCTTACAGCAGGCCACCTCCTCATCCAACTTGTCTCTACAGCTACAACAGCCCTATTCCCCACAATGCCCGTAGTTTCACTCCTAACCCTACTAATCCTATTCCTACTAACAATCCTAGAAATCGCGGTAGCAATGATCCAAGCCTACGTCTTCGTACTCCTGCTAAGCCTATACCTGCAGGAAAACATCTAACCCTCAATGGCACACCAAGCACACTCCTTCCACATAGTTGACCCCAGCCCTTGACCCATCCTAGGAGCAGCCGCTGCTCTACTAACCACCTCGGGCCTAACAATATGGTTCCACTACAACTCCCCTCGGCTCCTCATTCTAGGCTTACTCTCAACCGTCCTCGTTATATTCCAATGATGACGGGACATCGTACGAGAAAGCACATTCCAAGGCCACCACACCCCCACAGTACAAAAAGGCCTACGTTACGGAATAGCCTTATTCATCACATCAGAAGCATTCTTCTTCTTAGGCTTCTTCTGAGCTTTCTTCCACTCAAGCCTTGCCCCCACCCCCGAATTAGGAGGGCAATGGCCGCCCGTCGGAATTAAACCACTCAACCCTATAGAAGTACCACTACTGAACACTGCCATCCTCCTAGCCTCAGGAGTTACCGTCACATGAGCCCACCACAGCATCACAGAAGCCAACCGAAAACAAGCTATCCAAGCCCTACTCCTAACAGTTCTCCTGGGATTCTACTTCACCGCCCTACAAGCCATAGAATACTACGAAGCACCCTTTTCTATCGCCGACGGAGTCTACGGCTCAACATTTTTCGTCGCCACCGGATTCCACGGCCTGCACGTAATTATCGGCTCTACATTCCTACTAGTATGCTTACTACGCCTAATTAAATATCACTTCACACCAACCCATCACTTCGGATTCGAAGCAGCCGCCTGATACTGACACTTTGTAGACGTCGTATGATTATTCCTCTATATCTCTATCTACTGATGAGGATCCTACTCTTCTAGTATATTAATTACAATCGACTTCCAATCCTTAGAATCTGGTTTAAACCCAGAGAAGAGTAATAAATATAATCCTATTCATACTAACCCTGTCCCTAGCCCTAAGCATCCTCCTAACCGCATTAAACTTTTGGCTCGCCCAAATAAACCCCGACTCAGAAAAGCTATCCCCATACGAATGCGGATTTGACCCCCTAGGGTCGGCTCGGCTTCCTTTTTCAATCCGCTTCTTCCTAGTAGCCATCCTCTTCCTCCTGTTTGACCTAGAAATCGCCCTACTCCTCCCACTGCCATGAGCCACCCAACTACAATTCCCTATTGCCACCCTAACCTGAGCCTCCGTACTCATCCTGTTCCTCACCCTAGGCCTAGTGTACGAATGACTTCAAGGCGGATTAGAATGAGCAGAATAACAGAAAGTTAGTCTAACTAAGACGGTTGATTTCGACTCAACAAATTATAGCTCCCACCCTATAACTTTCTTTATGTCATACCTCCACTTAAGCTTCTACTCAGCCTTCACCCTAAGCAGCCTAGGCCTAGCCTTCCACCGAACCCACCTAATTTCCGCCCTACTATGTTTAGAGAGTATAATACTCTCCATATACGTCGCCCTAGCCATATGACCCATCCAAGTACAATCTTCAACCTCTACCATCCTACCTATCATCATACTAACTTTTTCCGCCTGCGAGGCCGGAACAGGACTAGCCCTACTAGTAGCCTCAACTCGAACCCACGGGTCCGATCACCTACACAACTTTAACCTCCTAAAATGCTAAAAATCATTATTCCAACCGCAACACTCCTCCCCCTAACCTTCTTCTCCCCACACAAACACCTATGAACTAACATCACCCTGTACAGCCTACTAATCGCCACCCTCAGCCTTCAATGACTTGTCCCAACCTACTACCCAAGCAAAGGCCTAACCCCCTGAACATCCATCGACCAAATCTCCTCACCTCTTCTAGTTCTCTCATGCTGACTCCTCCCCCTCATAATCATAGCAAGCCAAAATCACCTAGAACAAGAACCCGCCATCCGCAAACGAGTTTTTGCCACAACAGTGATCCTAGCCCAACTGTTCATCCTAATTGCCTTCTCTGCCTCAGAGCTTATACTATTCTACATTGCATTCGAGGCCACCCTCATCCCCACCCTCATCCTCATTACACGATGAGGTAACCAACCAGAACGTTTAAACGCTGGCATCTACCTCCTATTCTACACGCTCGCCAGCTCACTACCACTATTAATTGCCATCCTACACCTACAAAACCAAATTGGCACACTATATTTCCCAGCACTTAAACTATCACACCCCACACTAAACTCCTCTTGATCGGGCTTAGTCGCAAGCCTAGCCCTACTCCTGGCCTTTATAGTCAAAGCTCCCCTATATGGTCTACACCTATGACTCCCCAAAGCCCACGTAGAAGCCCCCATCGCAGGATCCATACTACTAGCTGCCCTCCTCTTAAAACTCGGAGGCTACGGCATTATACGAGTTACAATCCTAGTAAATCCAACATCAAACAACCTACACTACCCCTTCATCACCCTAGCCCTATGAGGCGCCCTAATAACCAGCGCCATTTGCCTACGTCAAATCGATCTAAAATCATTAATTGCCTACTCATCTGTCAGCCACATGGGGCTTGTCGTAGCCGCAACCATAATCCAAACCCAATGAGCATTCTCCGGAGCAATAATCCTAATAATTTCTCACGGACTAACCTCCTCGATACTATTCTGCCTAGCCAACACCAACTACGAACGTACCCACAGCCGAATCCTCCTACTCACACGAGGACTCCAGCCTCTTCTACCACTCATATCCACCTGATGACTTCTGGCCAACCTAACAAACATAGCCCTCCCCCCAACAACAAACCTCATGGCGGAGCTAACCATCGTAATCGCACTCTTCAACTGATCTGCTTTCACACTCATCCTAACAGGAGCCGCAATCCTACTAACCGCCTCATACACCCTATACATGCTAATAATAACACAACGAGGCGCCCTCCCATCACATATCACATCGATCCAAAACTCCTCCACACGAGAGCACCTCTTAATAGCCCTACACATACTCCCTATAATACTACTAATCCTAAAACCCGAGCTAATCTCCGGCATTCCCGCATGCAAGTATAGTTTCAACCAAAACATTAGACTGTGACTCCAAAGATAGAAGTTAAACTCTTCTTACTTGCCGAGGAGAGGTAAAGCCAACGAGAACTGCTAACTCTTGTATCCGAGTATAAAACCCCGGTCTCCTTACTTTCAAAGGATAATAGTAATCCAATGGTCTTAGGAGCCACTCATCTTGGTGCAAATCCAAGTGAAAGTAATGGATCTCTCATTAATCCTAAACACATTCATACTCCTAACCCTAGCAGTCCTATCCACCCCCATCCTATACCCCCTTCTATCCAACAACCTCAAAAACAACCCCAGCACAATCACAAACACAGTCAAAACCTCTTTCCTAATCAGCCTCGTTCCAATAACAATCCACATCTACTCCGGAATAGAAAGCCTCACCTCCTTCTGAGAATGAAAATTCCTCATAAACTTCAAAATTCCCATCAGCCTAAAAATAGACTTCTACTCACTCACTTTCTTCCCCATCGCCCTATTCGTATCATGATCCATCCTACAATTCGCAACATGATACATAGCCTCAGACCCCTACATCACAAAATTCTTCACCTATCTACTATTCTTCCTTATTGCCATGCTCATTCTAATTATCGCCAACAACCTATTCATCCTATTCATCGGCTGAGAAGGCGTAGGAATCATGTCCTTCCTACTAATCAGCTGATGACATGGACGAGCAGAAGCCAACACCGCCGCCCTTCAAGCCGTACTTTACAACCGAATTGGCGACGTCGGACTCATTCTCTGCATAGCTTGACTAGCCTCCGCCATAAACACCTGAGAAATCCAACAACTCTCCACCCCCCACCAAATTCCCACACTACCCCTACTGGGCCTCGTTCTTGCCGCAACCGGAAAATCCGCTCAATTTGGCCTTCACCCATGACTCCCAGCTGCAATAGAAGGACCAACCCCCGTATCTGCCCTACTCCACTCCAGCACAATAGTAGTAGCTGGAATCTTCCTACTCATCCGAACCCATCCCCTGTTCAGCGACAATCAAACCGTTCTAACCCTATGCCTATGCCTAGGAGCCCTATCCACACTATTCGCAGCCACATGCGCCCTCACCCAAAATGACATTAAAAAGATCATCGCCTTCTCCACCTCAAGCCAACTGGGGCTAATAATAGTCACAATCGGCCTAAACCTCCCCGAACTCGCCTTCCTCCACATTTCAACCCACGCATTCTTCAAAGCCATGCTCTTCCTATGCTCAGGCTCAATCATCCACAGCCTAAATGGAGAACAAGACATCCGAAAAATAGGAGGACTCCAAAAAATACTCCCCACAACCACCGCATGCCTTACTATCGGCAACCTCGCCCTAATAGGAACCCCATTCCTGGCCGGATTCTACTCAAAAGACCAAATTATTGAAAGCCTAAGCACATCCTACCTAAATGCCTGAGCCCTGACCCTGACACTCCTCGCCACATCATTCACCGCAGTATACACAATTCGCATGACCGCATTAGTTCAGACCGGCTTCGTCCGAATCCCGCCCTTAACCCCAATAAATGAAAACAACCCCTCAGTGACTTCCCCCATCACTCGACTTGCACTCGGAAGCATCATAGCAGGTTTCCTCCTCACCTCCTTCATTACCCCCACAAAAACTCCTCCCATGACTATGCCACTCTCCATCAAAATAACCGCTCTAATTGTAACAGCACTAGGCATCGCCCTAGCACTGGAAATCTCAAAAATAGCCCAAGCACACATCCTCACAAAACAAGCTCCTTTCTCAAACTTCTCTGCCTCTCTAGGCTACTTCAACCCTCTAGCCCACCGCCTGAGCACAGCCAACTTCCTCAGCGCAGGACAAAACATTGCCTCCCACTTAATCGACCTCTCCTGATACAAAACAATAGGACCAGAAGGACTAGCCCACCTACAACAAATAGCAGCCAAATCCTCCACCCTGCTCCACTCCGGCCTAATCAAAGCCTACCTGGGATCATTCGCCCTATCCATCCTCATCATCCTTATGTCCTCATACAGAAACAACTAATGGCTCTCAATCTTCGTAAAAACCACCAAATCCTAAAAATCATCAACAACGCCCTAATTGACCTTCCCGCACCTTCAAACATCTCAACATGATGAAACTTTGGATCACTACTAGGCCTCTGCCTCATCACCCAAATCATCACAGGCCTCCTACTAGCCATACACTACACTGCAGACACTAACTTGGCTTTTTCCTCTGTCGCCCACATATGCCGAGACGTCCAATTTGGCTGACTCATCCGTAACCTACACGCAAACGGAGCCTCCTTCTTCTTCATTTGCATCTACCTACACATCGGCCGAGGAATCTACTACGGCTCATACCTAAACAAAGAGACCTGAAACATTGGAGTCATCCTCCTCCTAACTCTCATAGCAACTGCCTTCGTAGGATACGTCCTACCATGAGGACAAATATCATTCTGAGGAGCTACCGTAATTACAAATCTATTCTCAGCCATTCCCTACATTGGCCAAACATTAGTCGAATGACTCTGAGGGGGATTCTCTGTCGACAACCCCACTCTCACTCGATTTTTCGCTCTTCACTTCCTTCTCCCATTCGTCATCGTAGGCCTCACACTCGTCCACCTCACCTTCCTCCACGAAACAGGCTCAAACAACCCAATGGGTATCCCCTCAGATTGTGACAAAATCCCCTTCCACCCATACTACACCATCAAAGACATCCTAGGATTCATACTGATACTCTCCCTATTAGTCTCACTAGCCCTATTCGCCCCCAACCTCCTAGGCGACCCAGAAAACTTCACACCAGCCAACCCACTAGTCACTCCCCCCCACATCAAACCCGAATGATACTTCCTATTCGCTTACGCTATCCTCCGATCCATCCCAAACAAACTAGGAGGCGTACTAGCCTTAGCCGCCTCAATCCTAGTCCTATTCCTTATCCCACTACTCCACACATCAAAAGTACGATCAATAACCTTCCGCCCTCTCTCACAAATCCTATTCTGATCCCTAGTCACCGACGTCCTTATCCTAACCTGAGTAGGCAGCCAGCCAGTAGAACACCCATTCATCATCATCGGCCAACTAGCCTCCTTCATATACTTCCTGATCATCCTAGTCCTGTTCCCCCTAGCAGCCGTCCTAGAAAATAAACTATTCAAACTCTAATCCACTCTAATAGTTTATAAAAACATTGGTCTTGTAAGCCAAAGATTGAAGACTAAACCCCTTCTTAGAGTTGCCCCCCCCCCCCACCTCAGGAAGAAAGGACTTAAACCCTCCTCTCCAACTCCCAAAGCTGGCATTTTCAACTAAACTACTTCCTGACCCTCCCACTAAACAGCCCGAATAGCCCCCCGAGACAGCCCCCGCACAAGCTCCAACACCACAAACAAAGTCAACAACAACCCCCATCCCCCTACCAAAAGCAACCCCACCCCATCCGAATACAACACAGCCACCCCACTAAAGTCCGACCGAGTAGACAATAAACCCCCACTATTTACCACCCCCCAATCCACTGACAACCCCGACACACCACTCACAACCAACCCAACCACCACAACCAGCCCCATCCCAAAACCATAACCCACAACCCCCCAACTACCCCAAGACTCCGGATAGGGGTCCGCCGCCAACGAAACCGAATAAACAAACACTACCAACATCCCTCCCAAATAAACCATAACAAGCACCAAAGACACAAAAGAAACGCCCAAACTCACCAACCAACCACACCCTGCAACCGCCGCTACAACTAGTCCCAACACCCCGTAATAAGGGGAGGGGTTAGACGCCACCGCTAACCCCCCCAAAACGAAACACAAGCCCAAAAATAATACAAACTCTATCATAATTCCCGCTCGGCCTCTCTCCGAGATCTACGGCCTGAAAAGCCGCCGTTATAAAATTTAACTACAAGAACGCCTACCTGCGTCTCTTATTCCCCCCCCCCCTTCCCCCCCCAAGCAGATTTTCTTCTTGCTTTATAGGGTATGTATAATATGCATCACTCTCTCTGCCCCATCAGACAGTCCATGAAATGCAGGAAGCCCAATGTGATACGCCATGTCTCCCCTCCAAAAGCCCAAACATTATCTCCAAAACGGGTCCTATTCGGCCAGCTCACTCACCAGGCACACCCTTGCTTCAGGTACCATATAGCCCAAGTGCTCCTACCTACGGCCAAGCCGCAAGCGTCACCCAAAGACCCAGGAACTTATCTACTGTACACAACACCCAACCTCGGAAACGACTACCGTCACAGTACACCTTTGAATCCCCCTCGTCTACTGAATTCGCCCACCTCCTAGGTAATATTCTCTGCCAACAGCCTTCAAGCACTCCCAAGCCAGAGGACACGGTTATTTATTGATCGCGCTTCTCACGAGAACCGAGCTACTCAACGTCTTATGTACCCTAGGTTATTGCCCTCAAGCGCATAGCTCTCCTAACCTTGCTCTTTTGCGCTATTGGTTGTAACTTCAGGATCATAACCTCCTACCATCCTTCCTACTTGCTCTTCACAGATACAAGTGGTCGGTTGAATACTCCTCCCTAACTTCATCGACTTCGGCATACCGACCTCTTACACTTGTTTTTTTCTTAGCGTCTCTTCAATAAGCCCCTCAAGTGCAACGGGTGTTATCTTCCTCTTGACATGTCCATCACATGACCGTCGAACATATGAATCCCCTATCTCTAGGAATGTCATGGTTTGATGGATAAGGTCGTCTCAAACTTAGCACTGATGCACTTTGACCCCATTCATGGAGGGCGCGCTACCTACCTCTAGACAACAGATAGTGTAATGGTTGCCGGACATATTAATTATTTTATCATTTTCTAGGAACTAGCGTTTAAATTCCACTTTACGCATCTATTTTTTTTATCTTGACATTTTTTAAATTTTTTAACAAACAATCAAACCACATATTCCTACATTGTCCACAGCACTTATCATCAATTTTCAAATAACCTTCCTCTACATTTTCTGCTACCAAAAACAACAATCAATCATCATCATTCCATAACACCATCCAAGAGCACAACGCCAACCCTTTCTAAAAACCAAACAAAAATAAACCATGACAACAAAATTAACCCCCCCCCCCCCTTTACCAC